TTTATCTATAATATGTTAATCAACATCATTAGGTAATTTAAATCTATGATCGATATATTTATCTATAATATGTTAACTAACATCATTAGGTAATTTAAATCTATGATCGATATATTTATCTATAATATGTTAATCAACATCATTAGGTAATTTAAATCTATGATCGATATATTTATCTATAATATGTTAATCAACATCATTAGGTAATTTAAATCTATGATCGATATATTTATCTATAATATGTTAATCAACATCATTAGGTAATTTAAATCTATGATCGATATATTTATCTATAATATGTTAATCAACATCATTAGGTAATTTAAATCTATGATCGATATATTTATCTATAATATGTTAATCAACATCATTAGGTAATTTAAATCTATGATCGATATATTTATCTATAATATGTTAACTAACATCATTAGGTAATTTAAATCTATGATCGATATATCTTATCTATAATATACTAATTGATATTATCAGGTAATTTAAATCTATGATCGATATATTTATCTATAATATGTTAACTAACATTATCAGATAATTTAAATTTATGATTAATATATTTATTTATCTAGGTATAAAATAATAGTTGTGCCTAGGAAAATTAAGTTGAGAAATAAATATTTCTTTTTATGAAATAGGATTTTATGTTTATAATTATTAATTAGGGGAATTATAATTTATAGATAAAGATTCTAGAAGTATATAAAGAGGACCGGAGGGCCATCTGTCTGGGGGAAACATATATATGCAATTATTTGACTTAATTGGAGTTTAGTAGATATGCCAATATTAGGGGTTAGAATATATATAAGTTATAGATACATATAATAAATTATATCTAATAAATAGATATAATAGTTAGATATTTGTAGCGAACTCAATGTGAGCTAGGAATAGTATAACTATTAGTATATGACATATGGAATTAATATTACATATGGGATAGTATATAGTTAATTAGTATCTGTACGAGTCCAGAGGTACTATGGACCGGGTTAGACCGAGCTTGCGAGGGGGAAAATCTTCGCCGCCCCACTTTATACTACTACAAATATCTAACTATTATAAGTTATAAATTTGATTTTGGTTTAGAAATTAATAGTTTAATTGTTGATGAGTTTAATATGTAAGTTTTTGCGTGATTTATCATTATTCTTAAAAAGTATTATGATACATTTTTATTCGCAGTTTTTGTTTTTATTTATTTAATAATTTAAGAAATAGTCAATTTTAATGATAACTAGCAAAAATTGTGCCAGCAGCTGCGGTTATACAATTAGTTAAAATTATTATTATTAGGTTACCATTAAGTTTTAATTATTAATTATATTATTAGTTATTTTTAAGTGAAATTTAAATTTAAATGTATTAATTAGGGAATTATTATGGGAAATTCTTTTTATTAAACTAGGATTAGATACCCTATTATAAGGAATGTAAAAAAGTTATCTTAATATTATAAGCTATGATCTTTAAATTGAAAAAATTTGACGGTAATTTTAATCATTTTAGAGGAACCTGTTCTGTAATTGATAATCCACGATAAATTTTACCTTTAAATAAAGCTTGTATATCTCTGTCTGAATTTGAATGTTTTTTTAGAATTATTTTCTTTAATTTTTAATTGAAATATATGTCAGGTCAAGGTGCAGCTATATAATGGTTTGAAATGGGTTACTTTTAATTTAAATTTGTAATTATTGGATTAAATTATGTAATTGATTTATGAAATAGGATTTAATTGTAATGTTTAATATATATTATTCATGATATATGTTCTTGATTAAGTACATATCGCCCGTCACTCTCATTAATAAGATGGGATAAGTCGTAACAAAGTAGTCCTATCGGAAGATGGGTCTAGGATTATACAAGTTATAATTAGATTAACTTTTATTTACATTAAAGGTTTTATTTGTGCAATTCAAATTAACTTGAATTAACTTTTATTTAAAGTATTTTATTTATTTATTATTGAATATTAATAGAAATAACTTTTTTTTTAGTATTTTTAAATGAACAAATTAATTTTATTTATAGTTTATTTTACTGTGAAGGCTAATAATAATTATATTAAAAGTAGAATTTTTATTTGTACCTTTTGTATCAGGGTTTATTTAAAATATTTTAATTATTAATTAATTATCCCGAATTTAAAAGAGATATAAGTAATTGTTATTTAATGTGGAAAAATTATTAATAAATTATTTATAGATGTTATATGCTATTCATTTTTAAATATCTGGTTTTCTAATAATTGAATTTAATTCAGGATTTACTAAATTTCAACTAATTAATTAATTTCTTGTTGAATATATTAAATCTAAAATGGAAGGGGATAAGCTCTTTTATTATTCTATAAAAACATTAAATATATAAATTTTGTAGGATTAGAAATTTTCATCATATATTTTGTTATAATTATATTTATTTTTTTATTTATTTAATATATTTATTAGATTTTTATTGGAAATTGTTAAATAATTATCATTTAATAGTTATAATGATAGAATTAGTAAGTTTTATAATTAATATATAGTAATTCGGCAATTTTATTCTTCACCTGTTTAACAAAAACATGTCTTAATGTTAAATTATATTAAGTTTGGCCTGCTCAATGATTTTATTATTAAATAGCCGCAGTATTTTGACTGTGCGAAGGTAGCATAATCATTTGTCTTTTAATTGAAGGCTTGTATGAATGGTTAGATGAGGGAATAACTTTCTTTATATTAAAAATTGAATTTAATTTTTTAGTTAAAAAGCTGAGATTTTTAAATGGGACGAGAAGACCCTATAGAATTTTATTAATTAGGTATTAAATAATAATTTTGGTTTTTATTTTTTCTAGTATTTTATTAATTTTGTTGGGGTGACTGTGAGAATTAATTAACTCTCATAATTTATTAAATTATTAATTAATATATTTAAGATCCTATTTTAAGGATAATTAGATTAAATTACCTTAGGGATAACAGCGTAATTTTTTTGGAGAGTTCTTATCGATGAAAGAGTTTGCGACCTCGATGTTGGATTAAAATTAGATTTAAGTGCAGAAGCTTAATTTCTAGGTCTGTTCGACCTTTAAAATTTTACATGATCTGAGTTCAGACCGGCGTGAGCCAGGTCGGTTTCTATCTTTTTATTAATGATTACAAATTAGTACGAAAGGACCATTTGTGGCAAATATTTTGTTATTATATTGATTATTATTAACTATTTTGGCAGATTAATGCTATAAATTTAGAATTTATTTATGTAAATTTATTTTACAAATAGTATTGGGGTTTTTAATATATATTTTAACACTTATTTGTATTTTAGTTTGTGTTTCTTTTGTAACATTATTAGAGCGTAAAGTTTTAGGGTATATTCAACTTCGTAAAGGTCCTAATAAATTAGGTTTTATAGGTCTTTTACAACCTTTTTCTGATGGTATTAAATTATTTTTTAAGGAACAAATTATTCCATATAAATCAAATTATATAATTTATTATATATCTCCTGTTTTTTTATTATTATTATCTTTTTTACTTTGATCTTTATTTCCCTTTTTATTCAATTTATGTAATTTTAATTATGGAGTTCTTTTTTTTATAGTATGTACTGGAATAGGGGTATATGGAATTATACTTTCTGGTTGATCATCTAATTCTAATTATGCACTTTTAGGTAGACTTCGTTCTGTAGCTCAAGTTATTTCTTATGAGGTTAGTATAATTATGATTATATTATGTATTATTATTTTTGTTTTTAGTTATAATATATTAGATATAATATATTATCAAAATATAACTTGATTTATATATATATGTTTCCCCCTATTTTTTTGTTGATTATCTTCATGTTTAGCTGAGACTAATCGTTCCCCTTTTGATTTTGCTGAAGGAGAGAGAGAACTTGTAAGAGGATTTAATGTTGAGTATAGAAGAGGGGGATTTGTATTTATTTTTTTATCAGAATATATAAATATTATTTTTATAAGACTTATAACTGTCATTATTTTTTTGGGATGTGATTTGTGATCATTATTATTTTATATTAAAGTTATAATAATTGTTTTTTGGTTTATTTGAATTCGTGGTGTTTTACCCCGATTTCGTTATGATAAGTTAATATATTTAACCTGAAAGTTATTTTTACCATTATCTTTAAATTTCTTTTTATTTTATTTATCAATTTTAGTTTATTTTATATATAAATTTTAATTCATTAATTTAAGTATAAAATAAAAGTCAATGAAAGAATTTAACTTTCTTTATATACTTTCAAAGTATAAGTTTATCTAAAACTTATTGACTATATTAATAATTATTCTAAAAGACTATCTCATATTTTTATTATATATGGATTAATTAAAAAATATGAAAAGTATAATATTGTAAGGACTTGTCCTGTAAAAATATAAGGTTCTTCTGCTGGTCGTGCGCCAATTCATGTTAATAATATAATAATAATTACTATAATTCAAAATATTCTTTTATTTATAGGGTAAAATCTATTTCCTTGGAAGTTTCTTTTATTAATAATTATAGGTAAAATAATAATTAAAATAGATATTAATATTGCTACTACCCCTCCTAATTTATTAGGAATTGATCGTAGAATTGCATAAGCAAATAAAAAATATCATTCTGGTTGAATGTGTACAGGAGTTACTAAAGGGTTGGCGGGGATAAAATTCTCTGGATCACCCAGTGTTTGAGGTTCTAGAAGAATTAATAAGGAAAATAAAAATAAAGTAATTACAATTCCTATAAAATCTTTAATTGAAAAGTAAGGGTGAAATGGTGATTTATCATAATTAGGGTTTAATCCTAAAGGGTTATTTCTACCTGTTTGGTGAAGGAATAATAAATGAATAATTACCATAGCTGAAATAATAAAAGGTAATAAAAAATGTAATGTAAAGAATCGTGTTAATGTTGCATTATCTACAGAAAATCCCCCTCACAACCATATTACTAAAGATTTTCCTAAATAAGGTACAGCAGATAATAAATTTGTAATTACTGTAGCACCTCACAAGGATATTTGACCTCATGGTAAAACATATCCTAGGAATGCTGTACCCATAATTAATAATAATAATAAAACTCCAATTAATCAAGTTGTATAAAGCTTGTAAGATCCATAATATAATCCTCGACCAATATGCATATATAAACAAATAAAAAAAAGGGAAGCTCCGTTTGCATGGGTATATCGTATTAATCAACCATTATTTACATCTCGACAAATATGTACTACTCTTGAGAATGCTAATTCAATATTAGCAGTATAATGTATAGCTAGAAATAATCCACTAATAATTTGAATTATTAAACATATACCTAATAGGGAACCAAAATTTCATCATAATGAAATGGAGGATGGAGAGGGGAGATCAATTAATGATCTATTAATAATTTTAAATAATGGATGTATTTTTCGTATTGGTTTATTCATATTTTAATTTTTTATTCGTAAAGGGCCTTCATATACTTTTGCGTTATTTGAAACAATAATTATTGTTAATAATAAATAAATAATTATTATTAATGTTATTTTTGCAGTTATTATATTAAAGATTTTAATTAATCTGATTTGATCATTAATTATTAAATTATTATTAAAATATATTATATTTAAGTAATATAGTATTGTGTAAATAAAGAGTATAAAAATAATTATTATTGTTATTATATTGAAAGATATTTTGAATTTTTCATTTCTAGCTACTCTTGCCATATAAATGAATAAAACTAAGGCACCTCTTAATATAATAATAATAATAATATATGAAAATAAAAATGATTCTATTAAATATCCAATGATTATAGATGTAATTAATGTTTGTATAATTAAAATTAACCCTATACTTAAAGGATGATTTAAAAATAATAAAATTAATGAAATTATGATTATAAAAGATATTAGTATATTCATTATTATATTCATTACAGTAGATAGTTTATATTAAAATATTAATTTTGGGGATTAATGATGAGCATGTTCTTTTTACTGAAGTTTTAAAGGTATATTTCCTATTTATGATTTACAAAATCATTGTTTTCTATTAAACTATTAAAACTTATTATATTAGAATATATTATTTTGTTAAGATTTTTAAATGGAGTTATTGTTTTTTGCTCTACTCGTAAACATCTTTTACTTTCTTTATTAAGACTAGAATTTTTAGTTTTATGTGTATTTTTATTATTATTTATAGTAATAAATAATTATGGTTATGAATTATATTATGTATTATTATTTTTGGTTTTTACTGTTTGTGAAGGTGCTTTAGGATTATCTATTTTAGTTGGGTTGGTTCGAAGTCAAGGGAATGATTATTTATTAAGTATATCAATATTATCATGATAAAATATATTTTTATATTATTATTTTTAATCCCTTTAATTAAAAATTATTGATTATTTAATATAATATTTATAATTATATGTTTTTTATTTATTTATTTTAATATTTATTATGATTTTATTTCTTGTACTGGTAATTTTATTGGATTAGATATTCTTTCTTATAGATTAATTAGTTTAACTTATTTTGTTATTTATTTAATAATAATAGCTAGTTATAAAGTTTATAAATATAAAGAAAGGTTGATTTTCTTTATATATACCATAATTGTAATAATATTTTTTCTTATATTAACTTTTTCATCATTAAATATATTTCTTTTTTATATCTCCTTTGAAAGATCATTAATCCCCACCCTTTTTTTGATCTTCGGGTGGGGATATCAGCCAGAGCGAATTTCGGCTGGTTATTATCTTATTTTTTATACATTATTTGCTTCTTTGCCTTTATTATTAGGATTATTTTATATTAATTATATAGTTTATTCTATAGATTTTTGGTTAGTTTCTTTATCTAATATTAATATTTATTTATATATATCTATAGTTTTAGCATTTTTATTTAAAATACCAATTCCTTTTTTTCATTTTTGATTACCTAAAGCTCATGTTGAAGCTCCGATTTCAGGTTCTATAATTTTAGCTGCTATTTTACTTAAGATAGGAGGTTATGGTTTAATTCGTGTTTATATATTTATTGGTTCTTATTCAGTTAAATATAGTTATTTTTGGATTGTGTTAAGTTTATGGGGTGCTTTATTAGTAAGATTTTTATGTATATTTCAGTCAGATATTAAATCTATTATTGCTTATTCTTCTGTGGCTCATATATCTTTAGTAATTTGCGGTATTATAAGATATAGTTTCTATGGATTTGTTGGTTCTTTAATTATAATAATTGGTCATGGTTTTTGTTCTTCTGCTCTTTTTTGTTTAGCAAATATTATTTATGAGCGTAGATATAGACGGAGTTTATTTATTAATAAAGGTTATATGGTTAATATACCTAACTTGACAATGTTTTGATTTCTTCTTTGTGCTAATAATATGTCTTCTCCTCCTTCTTTAAATTTATTAGGTGAAATTTATTTAATTAATTCAATTATTTCTTGGGATTATATAACATTTATTTTTTTATTTATTTTATCTTTTATAAGTTGTTGTTATAGAGTTTATTTATTTTCTATAACTCAACATGGTAATATTTATTATGGTTTTACTTTTTTAAATACAGTAAATATTCGTGAGTATATATTAATTATATTTCATTTAATTCCTCTTAATATTCTAATTTTGAAATTTGATTGTTTTTCTTTATTTATTTAGGATTTATGATAGTTTAATTAATAAGAATAATAATTTGTGGTATTATTGGTGAATTTTTTCTCTAAATCCATTATTAATATATATAAATTGTGATCTTTTATTTTATTTATGCTTGGATTTATTAATATTTATTTAGGATTGATTTTCTTGTTTAACAATAATTCTGTATTATTGGATTGAGAAGTTATTACATTAAATACATCTTACTTGTCAATATCTATTTATTTGGATTGAATATCTTTATTATTTATAGGGAGAGTCCTCTTTATTTCTTCTATAGTTATTTTATATAGTTCTTCTTATATATATTCTGATTTATTTAAAATTCGATTTCTTTTTATTGTTTTATTATTTGTTATATCTATAATATTATTAATTATTAGCCCTAATTTAATTAGAATTTTATTAGGATGGGATGGATTAGGATTAGTATCTTATTGTTTAGTAATTTATTATCAAAATTTTAAATCTTATAATGCAGGTATATTAACTATTTTGAGTAATCGAATTGGTGATGTATCTATTTTAATTAGTATTTCTTGATTATTTAATATAGGAAGTTGAAATTATGTATATTACTTAAATTACCTTGATTCTAATACTTCTTTTTGATTAATAAATTTAATTATTTTATCTAGTTTTACTAAGAGTGCTCAGATCCCTTTTTCTTCATGATTACCAGCAGCTATAGCAGCTCCCACTCCTGTATCTGCTTTAGTTCATTCTTCTACTTTAGTTACTGCGGGAGTTTATTTATTAATTCGTTTTAGTGATTTATTATATATTTATAATTTAGATATTTATTTAATAATTTCTTGTTTAACAATATTCATATCCGGTTTAGCTGCTAATTTTGAGTATGATTTAAAGAAAATTATTGCATTATCTACTTTAAGACAATTGGGTTTAATAATAAGAATCTTATTTATAGGATTTTGTGATTGTGCATATTTTCATATATTAACCCATGCTTTTTTTAAAGCTTTAATATTTTTATGTGCAGGTTTAATTATTCATTGTATAAATGATTCACAAGATATTCGTCATATAGGTAATTTAATTATTTGTATCCCTTTTACATGTTCTTGTTTTTGTATTTCTAATTTATCTTTATGTGGTTTTCCTTTTTTATCAGGGTTTTATAGAAAAGATATAGCTTTAGAATATATAAGTTATAGATATTTTAATTTATATATCTTTATTTTATTTTTTTTATCAGTAGGTCTCACTGTTTGTTATAGAATACGTTTAATTTATTTTTGTTTTAGTACATCAAATGGATTAATATCAACTAATAATTATAGTGAAGATATTTTGATAATTATTTCATTAATTTTATTAACTATTATATCTATTTGTATAGGTAAAATTTTATTAAGATTAATTAAGTCAAATAATTGCATATATATATTACCTTTTTTTTTAAAAGTTCTTCCTTTAATTTTTGTGTTTTTAGGTGGTTGATTAGGATATACATTATCTTTAATAACTTATTATGATAAAATTTTTGGTTTATATTATAATTATTTTGTTACATTTATTAGTGATATATGATTTATACCTAATTTTAGAACATATATAATTTATAATAAGTTGTTTATTTTTTCTAAAATAAGTTATGAATTCATAGATATAAGTTGAGGTGAATATATTATTTCGAGTTCTTTACCTAATAGTGTAAATTATTTAAGTTCTTTTTATTCTTTACACTATTATAATAATGTAAAAATTTATATGATTAGTTTTATTATTATAATAATTTTTATAATTTTAATGTAACTTAGATAGCTTAAATTTAAAGTTTAACTCTGAAGTAGTTAATATAGGTTAATTCCTTCTAAGTATTGTGTTTTATTTATAAAGGATATGTCTTATTTTCTCATTGAAAATGAGGGGTTTTATATTAAACTATATAAATAAGAGAAAAACGGATTTTAACCGCTTTAAAAGATAGTTAGCAGCTTCTTTTAGATTCATCATTCTCTTTTAATTGGATTTTAAAAATCAATTTTTCCATTAACAATGGAAGGCCTCATGTTTTGGCTTCAATTAATATTAAGTAAAGGTTAGATAAGGGAATTATTTAAATTCCACTATTTTAGGTCGAAACTAAATGTAAATTTTACTTCATTATCTAATATTAATTATTTTAAGGTAAATTATTATGGATAATATTTTTTAATTGCAAATTAAATGTTTTATATTAAACTATAACCCTAATTAATTTGCTCATTTAAGTACTCCATTATTTCATTCATGATATAAACCAATAATAAGGATAATAATAAATATTAAAATAGTGATAATTCATGTTCTTCTTATATTTCATTTTATCGTTAAAATAATAGGTAATATAATGGCGATTTCAATATCAAAAATTAAGAATAAAACTGCGATTAAAAAAAATTGAATTGAAAAAGGAGAGCGTGCTGATCTTTTTGGATCAAATCCACATTCAAATGGGGATATTTTTTCATAGTCTTTTTTTGAGGTTTTTGAAATTAATGAACATATGATTATTACTAAAAATGATATTATTGTAATTAATATAATGTTAATAATAATTAAAAATATTATCTTTTCTTTTAGTAAGATCTTTTGATTGGAAGTCAAATATATTTATTTATACTAAAAAGATTTAATTAAATTATCTTCCTCATCAGTAAATTGAGATATAAAGGAATAATCATACAACATCTACAAAATGTCAATATCAGGCTGCTGCTTCAAATCCAAAATGGTGATTTATTGAGAAGTGACATTTAATATGTCGTACTAAACACACAAATAAAAAAATAGTTCCAATAATTACATGTAATCCATGAAATCCTGTTGCTATGAAAAAACATGAACCATAAATTGAGTCTCTAATACAAAATCTAGCTTCTCTGTATTCATATGCTTGTAAAATAGTAAAGTAAATTCCTAATATTACTGTTGTTATTAATCTTTTCATAGTTTCTGTATAATTATTATTTATTAATCTATGATGAGCTCATGTTACTGTTATTCCTGAACATAATAGGATTATTGTATTTAATAGAGGGATTTCTATAGGATTAAATACAATAATTCCCTTTGGAGGTCATACTATACCAATTTCTACAGTTGGAGCTAATCTTCTATGGAAAAAACCTCAAAAGAAAGATATAAAAAAGAAAACTTCAGAAATAATAAATAAAATTATTCCAATTTTTAAACCATTTGTTACTTTAATGGTATGATGACCCTGAAATGTGGCCTCTCGAATAATATCTCGTCATCATTGAACTATAGTTAAAAGTAAAATTATTAAACCTAATAAAAATAAATATATCTCATTTTTATGGAATCATAGTACTATTCCTGATGTTAAGGTTAAGGCTCCAATAGATCCTGTTAAAGGTCATGGGCTATAATCTACTAAATGATAAGGGTGATTTTTATGTATTTTCATAGATATATTAATTTATAACTTCTCTAGAGTATAAAGTTGTTAATACTGAGAATACATATGCTTGAATGATTGCTACTGCTGATTCAAATAATATTAATATTATTTGAACTAATATAATAATAGATAAAATTGTTCTATTAATATTAATTGATTTATTTCCTAGTAATCTTATAAGAAGATGTCCTGCAATTATATTTGCTGTTAATCGTACTGCTAAACTGCCAGGGCGAATGATATTTCTAATTGTTTCAATTACAACTATAAAAGGTATAAGGACATTTGGTGTACCTCTGGGTACTAAATGGGCAAATATATAATTAGTGTTGTTGAATCACCCAAAGATTATTAACCCTAATCATAAAGGTAAAGCTAATGTTAAAGAGAATACTAAATGACTTGATCTTGTAAAAATATAAGGTATTAACCCTATTAAATTATTAAATAAAATAAATAAAAACAATGAGATAATTATTAAAGTTATTCCTTTTGAGGTTTTTCCTAGTAATATTTTAAATTCGTTATGTAGTTTTTGAATTATAAAGTTAAATAATATTGATATACGATTAGGTAATATTCAAAAAGAATATGGAAAGATCATTAATCCTATAAATGTTCTTAATCAATTTAATGAATAATTTATTGATGTGGCTGGGTCAAAAGTTGAAAATAAATTAGTTATCATAATCAATTAAAATGTATAGATTTATTTATAATTGAATGGTTTTTAATTATATTTTTTTTATAATTAAAATAAATAATAATATTAAATAATATATAAATCATGAAAAATAAAATAAATAATAAATCTCATCATAAAGGTGATATTTGAGGCAATAAAGATTATTAAAATCTTTAATATTTTTAATTCGACAAATTAATGTTTTGTATAAACTAAATCTTTAATAATCATTAAGGGTATTTTTTAAATTACCATGTTTTGGTTTAAGAGACCAATGCTTAAAATTTTCAGCCACTTAATGATACTGAATTAATTCATTTTAGGAAGTTTTCTGTAGTGGTTCTTTCAATTACAATAGGTATAAATCTATGATTTGCACCACAGATTTCTGAGCATTGCCCATATATAACCCCAGGTCGATTGATATTAATATTACCTTGATTTAGGCGTCCTGGTACTGCGTCAATTTTAATACCTAATGCTGGTACTGCTCATGAATGTAAAACATCTGCTGCTGTTACTACTACACGAATTTGTATATTTATAGGTAAAATTGTTCGATTATCCACATCTAATAAACGTAAATCTTGTGGATTTAAATCATTAATTGGTTTTATGTAGGAATCAAATTCAGTTTCTCTAAAATCTGAATATTCATATCTTCAGTATCATTGATGACCAATTACTTTTAATGTAATTGATGGGTTATTAATTTCATCAATTATATATAATAATCGTAATGATGGTAATGCGATGAAAATTAATGTTACTGCTGGTAATAAAGTTCAGATAAGTTCAATTGTTTGACCTTCTAATAAATATCGATTAATTAAATTGTTTTTTGTTAATCTAATTATAATGTAAGCTACTATAATTGTGATCATTGATAAAATTATAATTGTGTGATCGTGGAAAAATGTTAGTTGTTCTATTAATGAAGAATTTGCCTCTTGAATTATAATATTTCCTCAGGTTGCTATTTCTAATAAAAGATTTATAAATCTTTATATATGAAGCTTAAATTCATTGCACTAATCTGCCATATTAGAAGATTGAAGTTATAATAGGAATTTCATTATATGAATGTTCGGCAGGTGGTGTTTTTTGTATTCATTCAATTCTTGTATTTATATTTTCTCTAAATACTAATGTACGTTTTGATGTAATTCTTTCTCATAAAATTATAATAAATATAATGATACTAATTATTGATATAATTCTTCCAATAGATGAAATAATGTTTCAGCCTGTATATCTGTCTGGGTAATCTGAATATCGTCGGGGTATTCCTCTTAATCCTAGAAAATGTTGAGGGAAAAATGTAATGTTTACTCCTAAAAATATGGTGATAAATTGAATTTTTAATCATTTAAAGTTTATTGTTAATCCTGTAAATAGGGGAAATCATTGAATAAATCTTCCTATAATAGCAAATACTGCTCCTATAGATAATACATAATGGAAATGGGCAACTACATAATAAGTATCATGTAAAATAATATCAATAGAAGAATTAGCTAGAATTACTCCTGTTAATCCTCCAATAGTAAATAAAAACACAAATCCTAATGCTCATAATATTGATGGGGAATAATTTATTTTTACTCCATGTATAGTTGCTAATCATCTGAAAATTTTAATACCTGTTGGTACTGCAATGATTATAGTTGCTGATGTAAAGTAGGCTCGTGTATCTACGTCTATTCCTACAGTAAATATATGATGAGCTCATACAATAAATCCTAGAATTCCAATAGCTAATATAGCATAAATTATTCCAATATTACCAAATGTTTCATTTTTTCCTCTTTCTTGTCTAATAATATGGGAGATTAATCCGAATCCTGGGAGAATTAAAATGTATACCTCTGGGTGTCCAAAAAATCAAAATAAATGTTGATATAAAATAGGGTCCCCTCCTCCCGATGGGTCAAAAAATGATGTATTAAAATTTCGATCAGTTAATAGTATAGTAATAGCACCTGCTAATACAGGTAAGGATAATAATAATAATAATGCTGTAATTCCAACTGATCAAACAAATAATGGAATTCGTTCTGGAATTATTCCGATGGGTCGTATATTAATAATAGTTGAAATAAAATTTACTGCACCTAAAATTGATGACACACCTGCTAAATGAAGGGAAAAAATAGCTAAATCTACAGATGCACCTCTATGTGAAAGATTACTAGATAATGGAGGATAAACTGTTCAACCAGTACCAGCTCCTGCTTCTGCTAATCTTCTTACTATTAAAAGTGTTAATGATGGGGGTAATAATCAGAATCTTATATTATTTATTCGTGGAAATGCTATATCAGGTGCTCCAATTATTAAAGGTACTAATCAATTGCCAAATCCACCGATTATAATAGGTATTACTATAAAGAAAATTATAACAAATGCATGAGCTGTAACTATTACGTTATAAATTTGATCATCCCCAATAAATCTTCCCGGTTGTCCGAGTTCAATTCGGATAATTAAACTTATTGCTGATCCTACTATCCCTGCTCATATACCAAATAAGAAATATAAAGTTCCAATATCTTTATGGTTAGTTGAATATAATCATTTATTCAATATTTTTAGATTTGATAAGGTGACTGAATTAAGGTGATAAACTGTAAATTTATTTATGGCATGAGCCCCTTATCAAATTTTATAATGGCTTTGTAGTCAATTTATGATATTAGACTGCAATTCTAAAGTAGATAAAACTTTATCTAAAGCTTATATTTAATATATTTTTAACTTTGAAGGTTAATAGTTTAATTTAACTTAAAACTTTATATATATTAACCAATTAATATATAATCTATAAAATTATAATTAATGGTAATCTTAAATTAACTAATATAATAAAAAATATGAAGGGTTTATTTTTATGGTAATTAATTATTCATTTATTAGATAAATTATATGAAAGATATATACTTGTTATAATTCGTAAGTAATATATTAATGTGATTAATCTACATATTACTATAAACAGTAGTATAATGAATTCTTTATTATTTATTATACTTTGAATTGTAATTCATTTTGGTAAGAATCCAATTAAAGGAGGTAAACCTCCTATTCTTAATATTATTATAAATATATTAAATTTTTCTATATTATTTATATTTACTATATTTATTTGATTAATAAAATATAATTTATAATTAATAAATATTTTACATATCAATAAAATTATAAAACTATAAATTATTAAATAAATAATTCATAAATTTATAGTTTTATTAATAGCTAATAATCACCCTAAATGATTAATAGATGAATATCCTATAATTTTTCGTAAGGATGATTGATTAATTCCTCCTAAACACCCAATTCTAACAGATCAAATAATTGAAATATTAATAATTCATCTATAACTTATATTTCTAATAATAAATAATGGGGCAATTTTTTGTCAAGTTATTAAAATTATACATTTTCTTCATTCTATTTTAGATATAATTTCAGGGAGTCATATATGGAATGGAGCAGCTCCTAATTTTATTAGTAATCTAAAATTAATTATAATAATTATCAGGTTGAAGTCAATTAAGTATTTATTTATAATCATTATAATTATTATTAATAAAATTATTCTTCTTATTCTTTGAATAAGAAAATAAATTATAGCAGCTTCAGATCTTGATTTATTTGATTTATTTAAGATTAATGGAATAAAAGATATTATATTTAATTCTAATCCTATTCATATTCTAATTCAATTATTTGAAGATAAAGTTATAATTGTACTAATAAATAGAGTAAATATAAATAATCATCTTCTTTTTTTTATAATTATTAGAGAGGAGAGGATTAGTATCTCTATAAACAGGGTATGAACCTGGTAGCTTATTTAGCTTACCTTTCTATATTTAAGTGTTTGATGCACTGGGAATTTTGATTTCCCAAGGCTTGGTTTAATCCCAAGAAATATAATAAGAGTATAATATATATACATATTCTATTCTATCAAAATAGTCCTATTAGTTCAGGCATCTTATC